GCTCGCGTAGCTTAAACTTAAAGCATAACACTGAAGATGTTAAGATAAACCCTAAAAAGTTTCACAAGCATAAAAGTTTGGTCCTGACTTTACCATCAGCTCTGGCTAAATTTACACATGCAAGTATCCGCACCCCCGTGAGAATGCCCTGCTTTTCTTCATGAAAAAAAGGAGCTGGTATCAGGCACAACTTCTTAGCCCATAACGCCTTGCTTAGCCACACCCCCAAGGGAACGCAGCAGTGATAAACCTTAAGCAATAAGTGTAAGCTTGACTTAATGAAAGCCAAATAGAGCCGGTTAATTTCGTGCCAGCCACCGCGGTCATACGAATGGCTCAAGTTGATGGTCCCCGGCGTAAAGCGTGGTTAAAGACTTCTCCCCCACTAAAGCCGAACGCTCTCATAGCTGTTATACGTCTTAGAAAGTATGAAGCCCCCTCACGAAAGTGACTTTAATACCCTTGAACCCACGAAAGCTGTGACACAAACTGGGATTAGATACCCCACTATGCACAGCCGTAAACCTTAGCTAACCCTTACATAATTAGCCCGCCAGAAGATTACAAGCATAAGCTCAAAACTCAAAGGACTTGGCGGCGCTTTAAACCCATCTAGAGGAGCCTGTCCTATAACCGATAATCCCCGTTAAACCTTACCTTCTCTTGCTCCCAGCCTATATACCGCCGTCGTCAGCCCACCCTGTGAAGGCCCATTAGTAGGCAAGACTGGTCCAGCCCAAAACGTCAGGTCGAGGTGTAGCATATGAGAAGGAAAGAGATGGGCTACATTTCCTACATAGGGAACCACGGATAGTACAATGAAATGTGTACATTGAAGAAGGATTTAGCAGTAAGTAAAAAATAGAGTGTTTTACTGAAACCGGCCCTAAAGCGAGCACACACCGCCCGTCACTCTCTCCTAGTCTACCACCCTAACCCTACATAAAAAGCCTTACCAGCAAAGGAGAGACAAGTCGTAACATGGTAAGTGTACTGGAAAGTGCACTTGGACAAACAGAATATAGCTAAATAAATAGCATTTCCCTTACACTGAAGAGTTATCCGTGCAATTCGGATTATTCTGACACCCAACAGCTAGCTTACCTATTAAACCACACCAAACACTATTATTACCCCCTAACATCTTAACAAACAATAATTAAAACATTTTACCCCCTAAGTACGGGCGACAGAAAAGGGCCCTAAAAGCTATAGAAAAAGTACCGCAAGGGAACGCTGAAAGAAAAATGAAACAAATTAGTAAAGTATAACAAAGCAGAGCTTAACCCTCGTACCTTTTGCATCATGCCTTAGTGAGTTAACTTAAGCAAAAAGTTTTTTAGTTTAACCCCCCGAAACCAGGTGAGCTACTCCAAGACAGTCTTTTATAGGACACACCCATCTCTGTGGCAAAAGAGTGGGAAGAGCTTTGAGTAGGGGTGACAGACCTACCGAACCTAGTTATAGCTGGTTGCCTAAAAATTGAATAAAAGTTCAGCCTTTATTATTCTTTAATCAAAACTAATTTAATTTTAACTAGACGACAAGAAATAATAAAGAGTTAGTCAAAGGAGGAACAGCCCCCTTGAAACAAGAAACAACTTTTCCAGAAGGATAAAATATTACACAAGGGCCATCCCTCAGTGGGCCTAAAAGCAGCCACCTCAAAAGAAAGCGTTAAAGCTCAAAATCTCAAACCCCTTAAATCCCATCTATAAAATTTTATTCCCCTTGATTTATTAGGCTATTTTATAAATATAAAAGCAACCATACTAAAATGAGTAATAAGAGACCCGAATCTCTCTAAGAGTACCTGTAACTCGGAACGGACCTACCCCCGAAAATTAACGGCCCTAGCTGAAGGACTTATACTACACAAAATCAACTAGAAACCCCTATAAACACTAAACCGTTAACCCTACACAGGCACTCCCCTGAAGAAAGACTAAAAGGAGCATAAGGAACTCGGCAAACACGCACACAAGCCTCGCCTGTTTACCAAAAACATCGCCTCTTGTAATTACATAAGAGGTCCTGCCTGCCCAGTGACACAATGTTCAACGGCCGCGGTATTTTGACCGCGTGAAGGTAGCGTAATCATTTGTCTTTTAAATGAAGACCTGTATGAATGGCATAACGAGGGCTTAACTGTCTCATCCTCCCAGTCAATGAAATTGATCTCCCCGTGCAGAAGCGGGGATAAACACATAAGACGAAAAGACCCTGTGGAGCTTTAGATTACAGAGCAGTCTTAATAAAACTTTTTAAAGCCCCTGCTCATTTATCTTCGGTTGGGGCGACCACGGAGAAAACTTATCCTCCACGCTGCACAAAACACCATGTTTTTATAGCCAAGAGCGACAGCTCTAAGCACCAGAATCTCTGACCCCAAAGATCCGGACACACCGATCAACGAACCAAGTTACCCCAGGGATAACAGCGCAATCCCCTTCTAGAGCCCTTATCGACAAGGGGGTTTACGACCTCGATGTTGGATCAGGGCATCCTAATGGCGCAACCACTATTAAGGGTTCGTTTGTTCAACGATTAAAGCCCTACGTGATCTGAGTTCAGACCGGAGCAATCCAGGTCAGTTTCTATCTATGACCGTGCTTTCTTTCAGTACGAAAGGACCAAAGAAAAAAGGCCCATCCCCAAAGAACGCCTTCCCCTTACCTGATGAAAACAACTAAAACAGATAAAAGAGCACAGCTTTACAGACGACCAAGATAACGTCTTGTTAGGGTGGCAGATCCCGGCTAACGCAAAAGACCTAAGCCCTTTAAAAAAAGGTTCAAATCCTTTCCCTAACTATGCTTTTACCCTTTAAAAACATATATATGTCTTATCACCATTAATTTATATTAACCATATATATATATGCTATAGTACATTATATTAAGACGAGCTATTCATTAATTTATAGCTCTATATGTCATCCCTTATCTTTTAAGATATACACGGCCACCCTCGGCGAGAGTCTCCCAATACTGGTTGATTGTGCGGATCATGCTTGATGGTCAAGGACTATCATTGTGGGGGTAGCTATCAGTGAGCTATTCCTGGCATTTGGTTCCTATTTCAGGGTCATAATTAGTATATATTCCCCCCCCTTCTCTTGACGCTGGCATAAGTTAATGGTGGAGTCTCGTTAGCCCTTTACCCAGCATGCCGGGCGCTCCTTCTAGAGGGCATGGGTGTAACTCTCTTTTTTTATTTCTTTTCATCTGGCTTCTCAGAGTGCATACAGAATTGTTCGCCAGGGTGGTACATCTAGCTCTGTATATAAATATAGCTTTGCATGTTAGAAGACATTCCTGACTACATAGCATAACTGATATCATGGGCATATCTCTCATGTTCATTCCCCTGGCGTTTCTGTGGTTTGCGCCCCCCCTTTAAAGTAGACCCCCCTACCCCCCTTAACTCCAGACATGTCTATCAAAATTGATAAAACACATTTCACTGAAAATAGAGGAGAAACTTTTTATTAACAAAAAATTCTTGTTTTTGTAACATTACAAACTTAAACCATCTTAAAACGCCCCGTTAAGGCAACATAACAACTTGAATAAACTTTTAATTAAGATTAAAATCTTACCTTAACCATGCTACCAAAGCTTCTCACATATCTTATTAACCCCCTAATCTTTATAATTTTTATCCTCTTAGCTCTTGCTTTCCTAACTTTAGTAGAACGAAAAGTAATTGGCAGCATACAACTCCGAAAAGGCCCAAATATCGCACACTCATACGGCCTATTTCAGCCCTTCGCAGACGGCCTAAAGCTTTTCATTAAAGAGCCCGTACGCCCATTAACTACCTCCCCCCTTCTTTTTACTTTTACCCCCCCCCTCGCCTTCCTTCTAGCCCTTATACTCTGAGTGCCCCTACCTGTCCCATTTCCTCTGGTAGACCTAAACCTTGGCCTTTTATTCATTCTAGCCCTATCAAGCCTGGCGGTATATTCAATCTTAGGCGCTGGCTGAGCCTCAAACTCACTATACGCCCTAATCGGCGCAATACGTGCAGTCGCCCAAACCATTTCTTACGAAGTAAGCCTCGGCCTTATCTTACTAAGCACAGTAATCTTCTCAGGCGCTTTTACCATTCAAACCTTTAACGTAGCCCAAGAAAATATCTGATTTATTTTTCCTGCTTGACCCCTTGCTTTTATATGATACACGTCTACACTAGCAGAAACTAACCGCGCCCCCTTTGATCTGACAGAAGGTGAATCCGAACTAGTTTCAGGGTTTAACATCGAATACGCAGCGGGCCACTTCGCATTATTCTTCTTAGCCGAATACGCAAACATCCTTTTGATAAATACCCTCTCAGCAATTCTTTTCTTTGGCACTTCCACTTACCACGCACACCCTGAAATTTCTTCCATGGTCTTAATACTTAAAGCAACACTCTTGTCTATTATATTCCTCTGAGTACGGGCCTCTTACCCCCGCTTTCGATACGACCAACTAATACACCTCATTTGAAAAAACTTTCTTCCCCTTACACTAGCCTTTGTTACTTGGCACCTCTCCCTCCCCATCGCCTTCTCAGGCCTCCCCCCACAAATATAGCTTTGGACTTGTGCCTGAATAAAGGGTTACTTTGATAGAGTAAAAATAAGGGTTAAAGCCCCTTCAATTCCTTAGAAAGAAGGGACTCGAACCCCACCTAAAGAGATCAAAACTCTTAGTGCTTCCACTACACCACTTCCTAGTAAAGTCAGCTAAATAAGCTTTTGGGCCCATACCCCTTAAATGTCGGTTAAAATCCTTCCTTTACTAATGAGCCCCCACATACTCATTATTTTAATTCTTACCTTAGGCTTAGGCACCCTAATTACTCTCTCTAGCTCCCATTGACTTATTGCTTGGATAGGCTTAGAGCTCAACACCTTCGCAATTCTACCCCTAATAGCACAACAACACTCCCCCCGAGCCATAGAAGCCACCATTAAATATTTTATTATTCAAACAGCTGCCGCCACAATACTTTTATTTGCAAGCGTCTCCAATGCCTGACTTTCAGGCCAATGAGAAATTCAACAAATATCACACCCCGCCCCCCTCGCACTAATTACTATTGCCCTAGCATTAAAACTAGGGCTCGCCCCCATACATGCATGATTCCCCGAAGTTCTTCAAGGACTAAACTTTTCCACGGGCCTCATTCTCTCAACCTGACAAAAACTAGCCCCTTTTTCACTCTTACTTCAAATTCCACCAACAAGCTCTTTCCTCTTAATCACACTCGGCCTCATTTCAATTTTAATCGGAGGATGAGGAGGGTTAAACCAAACACAACTCCGAAAAATTTTAGGCTACTCATCCATCGCACACTTAGGATGGATAATTCTAATTCTGCAATACGCCCCCTCTTTAACCCTCCTAGCCCTCACAATATATATTGTCCTTACCTCTTCAATATTCCTAACTTTTCTCTACAACCAAGCCACCAACATTAACTCTTTAGCAATCTCTTGAACCAAAACCCCCACACTCACAGCCCTAACACCCCTTGTTTTATTGTCCCTCGGCGGCCTTCCCCCTCTAACAGGCTTCCTACCAAAATGAACGATTCTTCAAGAACTAACAAAACAGGAGTTAACACCCGTAGCCACCTTAGCAGCCCTCTCAGCCCTATTAAGCCTTTACTTTTACCTCCGCCTTTCTTATGCCATTGCTTTAACAACCCCCCCCAACAACCTCCCAGCCACACTACCATGACGCATTATCTTTAAACAGCCTACCACTTTTCTGGCAACCCTCATTACTATATCCCTTTTTTTATTACCCCTCTCGCCCTCCGCAATAGCTTTTTTCACCTTCTAGAGGCTTAGGATAATATTTAGACCAAGAGCCTTCAAAGCCCTAAGTGAAAGTGAAAATCTTTCAGCCTCTGTAAGACCTACGGGATTTTAACCCACATCTCCTGCATGCAAAACAGACGCTTTACCTAAGCTAAAGCCTTTCTAGACGAGTAGGCCTCGATCCTACAAACTTTTAATTAACAGTTAAACACTTAAACCAGCGAGCATCCGTCTAGCTTCTCCCGCCTAGCCGAAGCAAAATAGGCGGGAGAAAGCCCCGGCCGGCGCTAACCTGCTTCTTTAGATTTGCAATCTAATGTATTTATACTTCAGGACTGTTGGTAAGAAAAGGGTTTAAACCTTTATATATGGAGCTACAATCCACCACTTATCTCAGCCATCTTACCTGTGGCCATTACACGCTGACTCTTTTCAACTAATCATAAAGACATTGGCACCCTCTATTTAGTATTTGGTGCTTGAGCCGGAATAGTCGGGACTGCCTTAAGCTTGCTTATTCGGGCAGAACTCAGCCAACCCGGGTCGCTCCTGGGGGACGACCAGATTTATAATGTTATTGTAACAGCGCACGCTTTTGTAATAATCTTTTTTATAGTTATGCCCATCATAATCGGAGGCTTTGGTAACTGACTCGTACCTCTAATAATTGGAGCCCCCGACATAGCCTTCCCCCGTATAAACAACATAAGTTTTTGACTTCTCCCCCCCTCTTTCCTTCTTCTTTTAGCATCTTCCGGGGTGGAAGCAGGCGCTGGGACAGGCTGAACAGTCTATCCCCCCCTCGCAGGAAACCTTGCCCACGCCGGAGCTTCTGTCGATCTTACTATTTTCTCTCTACACCTGGCGGGTGTGTCGTCTATTTTAGGCGCCATCAATTTTATTACAACCGGCTTAAATATAAAACCTCCCGCGCTTTCACAGTATCAAACCCCCCTTTTTGTGTGGGCTGTAATAATTACAGCCGTTTTATTACTGCTCTCCTTACCCGTCCTTGCTGCCGGGATTACGATACTCTTAACTGACCGTAATTTAAACACCACCTTTTTTGACCCGGCCGGGGGAGGAGACCCAATTCTTTATCAACACCTATTCTGGTTTTTTGGACACCCAGAAGTCTACATTTTAATCCTCCCAGGCTTCGGAATAATCTCCCACATTGTAGCTTACTACTCTGGTAAAAAAGAGCCCTTTGGGTATATGGGAATGGTGTGGGCTATAATAGCCATCGGACTATTAGGCTTTATTGTGTGGGCCCATCACATATTTACTGTAGGGATGGACGTAGACACTCGCGCCTACTTTACCTCCGCCACAATAATTATTGCCATTCCTACAGGCGTTAAAGTTTTTAGCTGATTAGCAACCCTTCATGGGGGCGCAATTAAATGAGAGACCCCCCTTCTCTGAGCTTTAGGCTTTATTTTTTTATTTACTGTCGGAGGCTTAACTGGCATCGTACTCGCCAACTCTTCTTTAGATATTGTACTACACGACACATATTATGTCGTGGCACACTTCCACTATGTTCTCTCTATAGGCGCTGTGTTCGCGATTATCGCCGCATTTGTTCATTGATTCCCCCTGTTTTCAGGCTACACACTTCACGACACCTGAACAAAAATCCATTTTGGGGCCATGTTCCTTGGAGTTAATCTTACCTTCTTCCCCCAACACTTCCTTGGGCTCGCTGGAATGCCTCGACGTTACTCAGACTATCCTGACGCCTATGCTCTTTGAAACACAATTTCTTCTATTGGGTCTTTAATTTCTTTAGTCGCTGTAATTATATTTTTATTTATTATCTGAGAGGCTTTCGCAGCCAAACGGGAAGTTCTCTCAGTAGAGCTCACCGCTACAAACGCTGAGTGGCTCCACGGCTGTCCTCCCCCTTATCACACTTTCGAAGAGCCTGCCTTTATTCAATTTAACACCTCAGACCTTTAAGTACTTCAAGAAAGGAAGGAATTGAACCCCCATAGATTGGTTTCAAGCCAACCACATAACCACTCTGCCACTTTCTTTATAAAGCGCTAGTAAAATTGATTACACTGCCTTGTCAAGGCAAAGTCGTAGGTTAAAACCCTGCGTGCTTTAATTTGCAATCAATGGCACATCCTTCCCAGCTCGGCTTCCAAGATGCAGCTTCTCCCGTAATAGAAGAGCTTCTTCACTTCCACGACCACACCTTAATAATCGTCTTTCTTATTAGCACACTAGTACTTTATATTATTATAGCAATAGTAACAACTAAGCTAACTAACAAGTTTATTCTTGACTCCCAAGAAATTGAAATTATCTGAACCCTTCTTCCTGCTCTTATTCTTATCCTAATCGCACTCCCCTCCCTACGGATCTTGTACTTAATAGACGAAGTTAATGACCCTCACTTAACTGTTAAAGCTCTCGGCCACCAATGATACTGAAGCTATGAGTATACAGACTACAATAACTTCGGATTTGACTCCTATATAATTCCCACACAAGACCTAACCCCCGGCCAATTTCGCCTATTAGACGTGGACCACCGAATAGTAATTCCCACCGAATCCCCAGTACGTGTACTAATTACTGCAGACGATGTTTTACACTCTTGAGCAGTACCTAGTCTGGGCATTAAAATAGATGCCGTCCCCGGCCGATTAAACCAAACAGCCTTCATCATCTCTCGCCCAGGCATTTACTATGGTCAGTGTTCCGAAATTTGTGGTGCAAACCATAGCTTCATACCTATTGTTGTTGAAGCAATCCCCCTTAAACACTTTGAAAACTGATCAACCTTAATGCTTGAAAATTCATCGCCAAGAAGCTAAACAGGCCTCAGCATTAGCCTTTTAAGCTAAAAATTGGTGACTACCGCCCACCCTTGGCGAAATGCCCCAGCTAAACCCCGCCCCCTGGTTCCTTATTTTGGTCTTTTCCTGGCTCGTTTTCTTAGCCCTTATACCACCCAAAATTTTAATCCACCAATTCCCCTACGAGCCTTCAACTTTAACAGCGCATAAGCCTAAAGCTAATTCTTGAACTTGAGCATGACAATAAACCTCTTTAATCAGTTTTTAAGCCCAACATTTTTAGGCCTTCCTTTAATCGCAATTGCTTTAATAGCCCCTTGTCTACTTTACCCCTCCCCTGCCCCATGATGACAAAGCAACCGATGGACAACCCTCCAAAACTGATTTATTGGAAGCTTCACTAAACAAATCTTTTCCCCAATTAACACAAAAGGTCACAGCTGAGCATTGCTTTTAGCCACTCTTATAGTATTTTTAATTACTTTAAATACCCTTGGACTTCTTCCTTATACTTTCACACCAACCACCCAGCTTTCTTTAAATATGGCTTTCGCCGTGCCATTATGACTTGCAACCGTCATTGTAGGCTTTCGAAATAGCCCTACACACGCTTTAGGTCACCTTCTTCCAGAAGGCACCCCTACCCCACTAGTTCCTATTCTCATTATTATTGAGTCTATTAGTTTATTAATCCGCCCCCTAGCCCTGGGAGTCCGACTAACTGCCAACCTGACTGCCGGACACCTTTTAATCCAATTGGTCTCTTCCGCTGCTTTCTCATTGCTTCTTTCTCAAACAACCACAGCATCCCTAGCAGTTGGCCTCCTACTTCTTTTAACAATCCTAGAGATCGCAGTAGCAATAATCCAAGCCTACGTCTTTGTTTTACTTCTAAGCCTTTACCTACAAGAAAACGTCTAATGGCACATCAAGCACACGCATACCACATAGTAGACCCGAGCCCCTGGCCTCTCACAGGCGCAATTGCTGCCTTACTATTAACCTCCGGCCTGGCAATTTGAATACACACTCACTCAGCTATTTTATTAACCCTGGGGCTAATTCTCCTGCTTTTAACTATATACCAGTGATGGCGGGACATCATCCGAGAAAGCACTTTCCTAGGACACCATACGCCGCCAGTTCAAAAAGGACTCCGCTACGGCATGATCTTATTTATTACCTCAGAGGTTTTCTTTTTCTTAGGCTTTTTTTGAGCTTTTTATCACTCAAGCCTAGCTCCTACTCCCGAGCTAGGAGGTTGCTGACCTCCTACAGGTATTACAACTTTAGACCCATTTGAAGTGCCCTTGCTTAACACAGCAGTTCTTCTCGCATCAGGCGTAACTGTCACCTGAGCTCACCACAGCATCATAGAAGGCCATCGAAAACAAGCAATCCAATCCTTAATTTTAACAATCCTGCTCGGCTTCTATTTCACCGCCCTACAAGCAATGGAATATTATGAAGCCCCCTTTACCATCGCGGACGGCGTCTACGGCTCCACTTTTTTTGTTGCCACAGGCTTCCACGGCCTCCACGTCATTATTGGTTCTACTTTTCTGGCTGTCTGCCTTCTTCGGCAAATTAACTTTCATTTCACATCAAATCATCACTTCGGATTTGAGGCCGCAGCTTGATACTGACATTTTGTCGATGTAGTTTGACTTTTCCTATATATTTCTATCTATTGATGAGGCTCATAATCTTTCTAGTATAGTAAAGTACACGTGACTTCCAATTACCTAGGCCTGGTTAAAATCCAGGGAAAGAAAATGAATATAATTATTGCTTCTACTACTATTGCAATAGCCCTCTCTACACTCCTAATCCTCGTTTCTTTTTGACTGCCCTCATCAAACCCCGACTATGAAAAGCTTTCGCCCTATGAATGTGGGTTCAACCCCTTCGCATCAGCCCGACTGCCTTTTTCACTTCGATTCTTTCTCGTCGCCATTTTATTTCTTCTCTTCGACCTAGAAATCGCTCTTCTCCTGCCTCTTCCCTGAGGAGACCAATTTCAAACCCCCCTCATTACTTTTATGTGGGCGTCCACAGTCCTTATTTTTTTAACCCTCGGCTTTGCCTACGAGTGGGCACAAGGAGGCCTTGAATGAGCTGAATAGGCAATTAGTTTAAAGAAAACCTTTGATTTCGGCTCAAAAACTTATGGTTAAAATCCTTAATTGCCTAATGTCCCCCCTCCATTTTACTTTCACTGCCATATTTACGCTAAGTCTGCTGGGGTTAACTTTTTACCGCACCCACTTGCTCTCAGCGCTTCTTTGCTTAGAAAGCATCATACTCTCTCTTTTCCTCGCTTTTTCTTTATGATCCCTCAAATTTGACTCCTCTGCCTTTTCTGTTGCCCCTATGATTCTTCTCACTTTTTCAGCTTGTGAAGCAAGCATTGGCCTCGCTTTACTAGTCGCAACCATACGAACGCACGGAACTGACCAACTGCAAAACTTTAACGTACTACAATGCTAATAATCTTAATACCTACCATCTTACTTTTTGTAGCAGCCTGGCTAACCCCCTTCCGACATCTTTGGTCTACTATCATTTCTTACAGTTTCCTTATTGCCATTATAAGCCTAAAATGACTAAACATACCCGCAGATACAGGATGAATATTTTTAACCCTTAACCTAGCCACAGACCCCCTTTCAACCCCGCTACTAGTCCTCACCACCTGGCTGCTGCCTATAATAATCCTAGCAAGCCAAAACCACATATCCTCTGAACCTGAGCCCCGCCAACGAGCCTACATCGCCCTTTTGACCTCCCTCCAAATCTTTCTAATTTTAGCATTCAGCGCCACCGAACTTATTATATTTTACGTAATATTTGAAGCAACCTTGATCCCAACTTTAATTATTATTACCCGCTGAGGAAACCAAATAGAACGCCTTAATGCAGGCACATACTTTTTATTTTATACTCTTATCGGGTCCATGCCTCTCCTGATCGCACTTCTTATATTTTATACCAAAACAGGCTCCCTCTCTTTCCTCATTTTAAGTTACAACCCCCCTCATCTTATTTTTTTATTCTCCAACAAAATTTGATGGGCCGCCTGCTTACTAGCCTTTCTAGTTAAAATACCGCTTTATGGTATACACCTGTGACTGCCCAAAGCACATGTTGAAGCCCCCATTGCAGGCTCTATGGTCCTGGCTGCCGTTCTTTTAAAACTAGGGGGCTACGGGATGATACGAGTAACGAATATTCTTGAACCTTTAACCAAAGATATGTGCTACCCTTTTATTATCCTCGCACTATGAGGCGTAGTTATAACAGGCCTTATTTGCCTTCGCCAGACAGACTTAAAATCACTTATCGCATATTCTTCTGTTGGCCACATGGGCTTAGTTACAGCAGGCATTTTAATCCAAACACCATGAAGTTTCACCGGAGCCCTTATCCTCATAATCGCACACGCTTTTACATCTTCCGCCCTATTTTGTTTAGCTAATACCAACTACGAGCGAACACACAGCCGCACTATAATTTTAGCCCGAGGCCTACAAACTATCTTTCCCCTAATAACTGCTTGATGATTCATTGCAAGCCTAGCAAACCTCGCCCTCCCTCCTCTCCCCAACCTACTCGGAGAACTAATAATTATTAGTTCATTATTTAGCTGAGCACCCTTTACACTACTACTAACAGGGCTAGGCACCTTGATCACCGCCAGTTATACCCTTTACATATTTATTACAACACAACGAGGCCCACTACCCCAACACATCACCACCCTCGCACCCTCGCACACCCGAGAGCACCTACTAATTTTCCTCCATCTTTTCCCCCTCATGCGACTAATACTTAGCCCTGACCTTATTTCAGGGTACTTCATCTGTGAACATAGTTTACTAAAAACATTAGGTTGTGATCCTAAAAAAAAAGGTTAGACCCCTTTTATTCACCGAGAGAGGCAAGTACCGCAACGACGTTTGCTAAACCCCGTCTCTTTGGTTAAATTCCAAAGCTCCCTCACCCGCTTCTATAGGATAACAGCTTATCCATTGGTCTTAGGAACCAAAAACTCTTGGTGCAAATCCAAGTGGTAGCTACAATGGCCCTGACCAATCTCATCACTCTTGTTACCACCCTCACTATTTTTATAGTGCTACTATACCCCTTAGGCATTCTTCCCATCGCTTTATTTTTTAAACAGCCATGACCTCTTTCTCACGTTAAAACCTCGGTTAAAGTCGCATTTTTTCTTAGTCTTATTCCCCTCGCTTTATCTTTCGACCAAGGAACAGTAACCACCCCCACCGAAAGTGCTTGAATCACCAAACTAACCCTAGACCTTAATTTTAACCTTAACCTTGACTTCTACGCTTTAATGTTTTCTTCAGTAGCTTTTTATGTAACCTGGTCTATTTTAGAGTTTGCTTTATGATACATACACACAGACCCCCTCATCAACCGATTCTTTATACACTTACTAGCTTTTCTTATCGCCATGATAGTCTTAGTGACCGCTAATAACATGCTACAGCTCTTCGTCGGATGAGAGGGCGTTGGAATTATATCCTTCCTTCTAATCGGCTGATGATACGGGCGCGCTGACGCTAACACCGCCGCTTTACAAGCAGTTCTTTATAACCGGCTGGGGGATATCGGCATTATTCTAGTTATAGCCTGAATAGCTATAAACCTTCACTCCTGAGATATAAACCAGTTATTCACCACACCTGATGATCTCGACCTAACACTCCCCTTATTAGGCCTTATTCTTGCTGCCATGGGCAAATCCGCCCAATTCGGTCTTCACCCTTGACTACCCGCCGCCATAGAAGGCCCCACGCCCGTTTCAGCCCTCCTGCATTCAAGTACTATAGTCGTGGCCGGTATTTTCTTACTTGTGCGCTTTAGCCCCTTATTCGAAAACAATCAAATGGCCTTAACAACATGTCTTTGCGTAGGCGCCCTCACCACACTATTTACAGCCACATGTGCCCTCACTCAAAACGACATCAAAAAAATTGTAGCTTTCTCCACTTCCAGTCAATTAGGACTAATAATAGTAGCCATTGGGTTAAACCAGCCTCACTTAGCCTTCCTTCATATCTGCACCCACGCCTTCTTTAAAGCAATACTCTTTCTATGTTCCGGCTCTTTAATTCACGCATTAGATAACGAACAAGACATCCGAAAAATAGGAAGCATGCTCCAACTAGCCCCTTTTACCTCCTCTTGCATAACACTTGGAAGCCTAGCCTTAACCGGAATGCCCTTTTTAGCAGGCTTTTTTTCTAAAGACGCAATTATTGAAGCCCTAAACACTTCCTACCTAAATGCCTGAGCCCTCTCTTTAACCCTAATCGCCACAATGTTTACCGCCGTCTATAGCTTCCGAATAATCTATTTTGTTTCAATCACTTACCCTCGATTTAACACATTTTTACCAATCAATGAAAACAACCCCACACTCATTAAACCTTTAAAGCGTTTAGCCTGAGGAAGCATTGTTGCTGGATTTTTAATTATTATACACACACTGCCCGACAAGTCCTCTGTTATAACGATATCTCTTACCCTTAAAGTATCTGCTTTAGCCCTATCACTTGCAGGCCTCATTATAGCCCTAAAACTAGCATCTATAGCTACAAAATTCAACAACCCCAATAAAAGCTTTGTCGCCTACCACTTCTCGATTATATTAGGCTTCTTCCCAACAATTATTCACCGCATCATTCCTAAATTCGCACTTACCCTCGGCCAAAAAATTGCCAACCAAATAATTGATCAAGCCTGAATTGAAAAACTAGGGCCTAAAATAATTTCCCTACTAAACAAAATTTTCGCTATCACCACGGATAGCTTGCAACGAGGAATAATTAAAGTTTTCCTTTGTCTCTTCCTTTTAACTTCTACCATCGCCCTTCTTGCCCTGTTTAACCTATTTTAAACCGCACGAATCGCCCCCCGACTTGCCCCCCGCACTAATTCTAGAACAGCAAGCAAAACGAGTAGTAAGGTTCATGCCCCGGCTACTAAAAGCCACCCTCCTCCTATATATAGGTGGGCTACTCCAACTAAATTATACTCCAAGAACATAAACTCGCCAAAACTCGCACCAGCTGTCCAAAATTCCTCATTTAAATTAGTACTTAAAATGACACCCCCCCCTCATACCAACAATAAATATCCTGCCGCCGCTAAAGAAATCCGGCGTGTCCCTCAGCCCTCCACATAATTGCTACCAGTGAACGCCACAGAATAGGCAAACACTACCAGCATTCCCCCTAGATAAATTAAAAATAAAATCAGCGCCAAAAAATATCCCCCCTGCCCTGCTAAAAGACTGCACCCGCTCCCCGCAACTATCACTAAACTTAAAGCAGCAAAACCCGGAGAAGGGTTAGAAGCCACCCCAACTACCCCTAAAATAAGCAAGAACAATAAAAGAAACAAAAGGTATTTCATCTATTTCTACCTGGACTTTAACCAAGCTCTGTGGCATGAAAAACCACCGTTGTAACTCAACCACAGAAACTTCTCTTTATTAAAGTACCATGACTTCTATTCGAAAATCACACCTAACCCTCAAAGCCCTTAATGAGTCAATAATCGACCTCCCAGCCCCTAAAAACATTTCTGCCTGATGAAATTTTGGCTCCCTCCTAAGTCTCTGTTTAGCCCTCCAAATTTTAACAGGCCTATTTCTTGCAATACACTACACCTCTGACATCTCAACAGCTTTTTCTTCAGTCGTACATATTTGCCGAGACGTAAATTATGGGTGACTAATTCGAAGTATTCACGCAAACGGCGCTTCTTTCTTTTTTATTTGCATCTATCTTCACATCGGGCGAGGTCTTTACTATGGCTCTTACCTTAACAAAGAAGCATGAAGCGCAGGAGTAATCTTACTTCTACTCGTAATAATAACTGCTTTCGTGGGCTATGTTCTCCCCTGAGGACAAATGTCATTCTGAGGCGCAACTGTTATCACTAACCTGCTTTCCGCAATCCCATATGTGGGCGAAAATATTGTACAGTGGCTTTGAGGCGGATTCTCAGTAGATAGCGCCACCCTTACCCGGTTCTTTGCTTTTCATTTTCTCTTTCCCTTCGGCATCATCGCAATAACCTTAGTACACCTCCTCTTCCTACACGAAAAAGGATCTAGTAACCCAGTGGGCATTGACTCAAATGCAGACAAAATTTACTTCCACCCTTATTTTATTTACAAAGACCTCATTGGCTTCGCATGATTTGCACTATTTTTAATCACCTTAGTCTTATTTATCCCTAACCTCCTTGGAGACCCAGAAAATTTTACCCCTGCCAACCCACTAGTCACACCCCCACACATCAAACCTGAATGATATTTCCTATTTGCCTATGCAATTCTTCGATCCATCCCAAATAAACTAGGAGGTGTTTTCGCTTTACTGGCTTCAATTCTAATTTTATTAATTGTTCCTATTCTTCACACCTCCAAATGACAAAACTTCGCCTTCCGCCCCCTAGCGCAAATTTTTATAGGACTTCTTGTGGTAGACGTAGCTATTTTAACATGAATCGGAGGAATACCAGTAGAGCCCCCCTTCATCATTATCGGACAAATCGCATCCTTTCTTTACTTTTTTTTATTTCTCGTCTTTTTCCCCCTTTCAGGGTGATTAGAAAATAAGATGCTTGAATCTTGCACTAAAAGCTCAACCCTCCGAGCGTTGGTCTTGTAAGCCGAAGGAGAAGGTTAAATTCCTTCTTAGTGCTCAAAGAAAAAGGATTCTAACCTTTACCCCTAACTCCCAAAGCTAGGATTCTAAATTTAACTATTCTTTGAAACTATGCTTTTACCCTTTAAAAACATATATATGTCTTATCACCATTAATTTATATTAACCATATATATATATGCTATAGTACATTATATTAAGACGAGCTATTCATTAATTTATAGCTCTATATGTCATCCCTTATCTTTTAAGATATACACGGCCACCCTCGGCGAGAGTCTCCCAATACTGGTTGATTGTGCGGATCATGCTTGATGGTCAAGGACTATCATTGTGGGGGTAGCTATCAGTGAGCTATTCCTGGCATTTGGTTCCTATTTCAGGGTCATAATTAGTATATATTCCCCCCCCTTCTCTTGACGCTGGCATAAGTTAATGGTGGAGTCTCGTTAGCCCTTTACCCAGCATGCCGGGCGCTCCTTCTAGAGGGCATGGGTGTAACTCTCTTTTTTTATTTCTTTTCATCTGGCTTCTCAGAGTGCATACAGAATTGTTCGCCAGGGTGGTACATCTAGCTCTGTATATAAATATAGCTTTGCATGTTAGAAGACATTCCTGACTACATAGCATAACTGATATCATGGGCATATCTCTCATGTTCATTCCCCTGGCGTTTCTGTGGTTTGCGCCCCCCCTTTAAAGTAGACCCCCCTACCCCCCTTAACTCCAGACATGTCTATCAAAATTGATAAAACACATTTCACTGAAAATAGAGGAGAAACTTTTTATTAACAAAAAATTCTTGTTTTTGTAACATTACAAACTTAAACCATCTTAAAACGCCCCTTTTACACGGACAAGCCTCGACCTAAAACTACATCTTTTGACTTACACCCCCGACATCCCTATGGGTAAAAAATAAACCTTTTTAATATTTTCATTTTATGTAATAGTGCAAACCCCCCCCCGTGTGCCACTTTCACAAGAACATAGGAACGCCCCTTTTACACGGACAAGCCTCGACCTAAAACTACATCTTTTGACTTACACCCCCGACATCCCTATGGGTAAAAAATAAACCTTTTTAATATTTTCATTTTATGTAATAGTGCAAACCCCCCCCCGTGTGCCACTTTCACAAGAACATAGG